GACAAAACTACTTAAACATAAAAATGCATTGTGTAAGAATCAATAATTATATATTATCATATATATATATATTACGTTACCAGAAATTAAAGAAGGAGTCCAATTTTGATCTGATATTATTTTGGTTCTATATCATAGAAATCAATCAGTATTTTTTATTTATGTTTGATCGTGTTTAAATTACAAGTATTTTTTTTGTTTCAAATCAAATACATTCAAATAAATTATTGTTATCTAGTATTCATGGGAATAAAAAGAGCCCGACTAGGTACTAGCCGGGCTCCGGCTGTAGGAAAAGAAAAAAAAAGAAACTAAAAAATAGAATAAATAAAAAAAATATTCTATATTATTCTATATATAGAATAATATAGAATAATGAATAGAAATCAAATTGAAAAAAAAAAAAGAGAGATAAGATAGAAAGAAGTCTCTTTTTTTTTTTCAATTAGGGAGAGATGGCTGAGTGGACTAAAGCGTCGGATTGCTAATCCGTTGTACGAATTTTTGTACCGAGGGTTCGAATCCCTCTCTTTCCGTTTCCGTTGATGATTTGGTATTTTTTTCTTTTGAACTTTTGGAACTTCTTTGTTTGTTTGATTTTTTTATTTACTAGTTAAAGATGTAAAATAGATAACATCCTAAAAATATTTCAAAATCCAGCACAAGCAAGGAAAAGACAGAATCCATTTTTTTTTATTCTTCACGTCCTGGATTACGTCCTGGATCGTTAGATAGGAATCCGAAGATGAAAAGAGAAACAAAGAATATCACTACCGTGTAAACAAATAGTTTTAGAGTAAGCATTATAAAATCTCCAAGATAATTAAAAAAAACGACAAAGAAAGAGAATAGATTCTCTTATATTACACATTTTGTTTCTTTTGATACTAAGTTTCTAAGAAATGAAGTGATTTCGAGGAAATCAAATATAAAAAAATTTCGGAAATAGATTTGATTTGTAGTAAGAGTCGAGCCTTTTATTACCATTATCAATAATTACTATTACCAAAAATCTTCTTTCATATCTGCAATCTAGATATTTATTATATTGGTGGTGGGCTCAAATCGAATAATAGGATTTGGGTTTCTCAATGGAAAAAACGTAGATGATGAGATGGTCCCTCTTTTTCTTTCGTATCTATCAAAAAAAATTTCTATATTGGAATAGAGAATTCACACCGTAAGACTTATCTGATCTTATAAATTGTTAAAATATTTGTGTTTTTGAATCAATTCTGAATTTTTTTAGGACATTATTCAAATTAAAGATCTCATCGAAAACTTACAGCAGCTTGCCAAACAAAAGCTAAGAGAAAAAAGAGTAGAGGTATTACTGGCATAAAATCTACAATTGGATTCAAAAAAGCGTAGGCTTCAGGCAATTTCGCCGAGAAAAAACTACTTGAATAAAGGGCGGAGTTAATACAAATACAGACCAAACTAAAGATATTAAGCATAACAAACATTTTGTTCTTTTAGAAAATAATTTTTATTTTTGCTTTTTTTTTTTTGAATTATAATTTTGATATATATGTATAATTTTTATTAATATATATATAATATATATATTAGAATAAATAAGAATATAAATAATAATAAAAATAAAAAATTTAATTAATATTAATAAATGAGTAAAACTAAAAAAAAATGAATCAAATAAGATCACACCCTCCAAAATCCTTCTTTTATTTGAACTTATCCAGTTCAAAATCTTTTCATTCTGAAATAAAAAATAGAAGAAATCATACTTCTATACAATATCTTAATTGAATTCTATGTAATGATCAATAAATTTAGTTTATTTCTATATCTACGCATATCAAAATCCTAGCAACAATTTATTCTATAGAAATTTTTGAACTGGAATTGACGAACGACCAATACCAATAATAGTGTTTATTAGTGTCAAATCGAAAATGGGGCGTGGCCAAGCGGTAAGGCAACGGGTTTTGGTCCCGCTATTCGGAGGTTCGAATCCTTCCGTCCCAGAGCATATCGATTCATGATGTATATCACATTAGAATACAAATTGTATATCAGAATAAAGATTAGCCCCCTTTTTTTATTATTTGTCTCTAATATAATCTTAAATCGACTTGCTTTTGAAGATGTAGATTTAAAAGCAAGTCGATTTTTTTCTTTTTTTTGTAATTATTGTGGATAACTAATTCTATATAATTAGATAATATATAGATAATTATATATATCTATATAATATATATTATTAAAATATATATTATTAAACTAATTTTTTCATATTTTTTTCTATTTTTTTTCTAATATATATATTTGAAGAAATTCCCTTTTTTTCCATTTTACAAACTATCAAAATAGAATAGAAAATTTATTCATACAATATCGAGTTAAATTGGTCACAGTTATATAAAAGAAAAAACCGAGACATAAAAAGAATCGATTATTATGTATCGATTGAATCAATGACTATTCACGATTCCATAATTGAATCAATTACATACCGGATCAAATCGTTATGGTAAAACTTCGTTTGAAACGATGTGGTAAAAAGCAACGTGCGACTTGAAAGACATGATTAGATTAGCTGTGGATTCTTACATCCGCCATTTTTTCTAGTATATAGAAATCAAGATGCTCTCGGCTCGACATCGTTTGTTCTGTTCCATTAGAACTTATTGTTTTGGGGACGGGAGAGGGGTTGATGATGTAAATAGTAGATGATGGAGCTCGAGTTGATTCATTTCTCAAGGTAAGTATCTAAGGTTTGTGAAAATGAATAAGTTATAACAACTTCGTAAGTTTATTTTTGAGAGAAAAATCGAAAGGATCCAATTCAAGCAAGGTTAAAAAAAATGGTTGGAATTGGTAAAACTATTTCGATCAAAAGTGTATCTGCGGGAATTAACCTTCTATTTTTTTTTTATTTTTTCAAAGAAAGAAAAAAAAATGGTATGTTGCTGCCATTTTTGAAACAATTTAAGATTCCCGAAGTAATGTCTAAACCCAATGATTCAAGGAAAAGCTAAAAGATCCCGGAACAAGTAAATACCTTTTTCAAATTGTCTCATCAATTCTATTAGAAGAAAAAAAATAGATTCTTAAGCAAGCACAGGCAAGAAAAGGGGTAGAGACCACTCAATAAATGAAATACCTAAAAGGCTTTGTTTTCCTTTGAGTTATTTGATAATTTTCCACTTTGAGTTATGGGGTTACAAATATGAGGAGTTCTTTTTTTTTTAACACCAGCTCACTTGTTATTATTATCAGTTACTAATCCTAGTTATTTGATTTCTATATTTTTTATTATAGTAAATAAATTAGATAGAATATTCAAAATAGAATACTTATATGATTTTTCATCGAATGACTATTCATCTATTGTATTTTCATGTAAATAGAGGAAAAAACTCTATGGAAAAATGGTGGTTCAATTTTATGTTGTTTAATAGTGAGTTAGAATACAGGTGTGGATTAAGTAAATCAATGGATAGTTTTGGTCCTATTGAAAATACCAGTATAAGTGAAGACCCCCAAATTTTAACTGATATGGATAAAAAAATTCATAGTTGTAATAATAGTGACAATTCTAGTTACAGTTATTTTGATTATTTAGTAGGTATCAGGAACATCTGGAATTTCCTATCTGATAAAACTTTTTTAGTTAGGGATAGTAAGAGGAACAGTTATTCCATATATTTAGATATTGAAAATAAAATTTTGGAGATTGACAATGATCATTCTTTTCTAAGTAAACCAGAAAGTTTTTTTTCTAGTTATAACAATTCTAGCTATATGAATAATGTCACTAAGAGTGATGATGATCATTACATGTATGATACTAAATTTAGTTGGAATAATAACATTAACAGTTGCATTGATAGTTATCTTCGTTCTCAAATCTGTATTGATAGTTCCATTTTAGGTGATAGTGACAAAGACAATGACAGTGATTTTTATAGTGACATTTGTGATAAGGGCAGAAATAGTAGTGAAAGCGAGAATTCTAGTTCTAGTATAATAACTAGCACGAATGATACAAATGATAGTGATTCCACTAGAAGAGAAAGTTCTAATAATCTCGATGAAACTCAAAAATACAAGCATTTGTGGGTTGAATGCGAAAATTGTTATGGATTAAATTATAAAAAATTTTTTAAATCAAAAATGAATATTTGTGAACATTGTGGATATCATTTGAAAATGAGCAGTTCAGATAGAATCGAACTTTCGATTGATCCAGGTACTTGGAATCCTATGGATGAAGACATGGTTTCTCTGGATCCCATTGAATTTCATTCAGAAGAGGAACCTTCTTATAAAGATCGTATTGATTCTTATCAAAGAAAGACCGGATTAACTGAGGCTGTTCAAACAGGCACAGGTCAACTAAATGGTATTCCTGTAGCAATTGGAATTATGGATTTTCAGTTTATGGGGGGTAGTATGGGATCCGTGGTAGGTGAGAAAATCACCCGTTTGGTCGAATATGCTACCCATCAACTTTTACCTCTTATTCTAGTATGTGCGTCCGGAGGAGCACGTATGCAAGAAGGAAGTTTGAGCTTGATGCAAATGGCTAAAATTTCTTCTGCTTTATATGATTATCAAACAAATAAAAAGTTATTCTATGTATCGATCCTTACATCTCCTACTACTGGTGGGGTGACAGCTAGCTTTGGCATGTTGGGGGATATCATTATTGCTGAACCAAATGCTTACATTGCATTTGCGGGTAAAAGAGTAATTGAACAAACATTGAATAAGGCAGTACCCGAAGGTTCACAAACGGCTGAATATTTATTCCAGAAGGGCTTATTTGATTCAATAGTACCGCGTAATTCTTTAAAGGGAGTTCTGAGTGAGTTATTTCAGCTCCATGATTTCTTTTCTTTGACTAAAAATGAAAAATAAGGCATAGCCTAAAATTCTTTTTTTTTTAACTTCAAAGAAATTATGAAACAAAAATAAAAAATTAAAACATAGACGAATACTAAGAATAAGAAAAGGGTGTATTATCATACATAGGTTTGTTTATTCTAGAAATAGAAGGCAAAATCAATCCATTTATTTAGTTCTACATTCTTTCTATTTTAGATTCTATTTGTACTTTTGATTTTCTTATTTATTAATATTATATAAATTTAATTTTATTATTGATTTATTATATTCTGTACTCATTATATATAGTCAATTATATATATTCAATATTTAGTCTATATTCTTTATTTTTTTTATTCTATCTATTTTTCTATATATATTTACTTAGCTATAATCACTAGAATTCATATATACTTATACTAAGTATATATGAATTCTAGTGATTACTTTATAACAATATAAATAAGAATAAAAAAAATATTAAAACAACAATAATATATATATATAACAGGTACAAATAGTAAGTAAATAGGGGTACCCATTCTATGATAAACTTCCCTTCCATTTTTGTCCCTTTAGTGGGCCTAGTATTTCCGGCAATTGCAATGGTTTCTTTATTTCTTCATGTTCAAAAAAACAAGATTTTTTAGATACGGTCAGTAAGGATAAATCTCATATATTTTTTTAGATCTGGAAGCAATTCGATGAATTACTCCTAAAGGTTTACATTAAAATAGTGCTAGTTGATGAAAGTTATTTCAGAAACAAAGAAAAAGAAAGTCAAATTTGCTGGGTTTTTTTCTTCCCCAATTGTAATAAAATAGAAATTGGATTAAATTTTATAGAGAATATGAATATAATTTTGCGATTAAAACATCTACGGGTAGATCCTATAACGGAGTCTCGAAAAATAAGCAATTTCTTTTGGGCCTTTATCGTTTTTTTAGGTTCATTAGGGTTGTTATTGGTTGCAATTTCCAGTTATATTGGTATGGATTTTCTATTTTTGCCTGAGGAAATTAGTGATTTTTCGTTTATTCCGGACTATATTGATTTTCCATTTATTCCACAAGGGGCCACGATGTCTTTCTATGGAATCGAGGGTCTCTTTATTAGTTTTTATTTGTGGTGCACAATTTTGTGGGATGTGGGTAGTGGTTATGATATCTTCGATAAAAAAGAGAGAATGGTATGTTTTTTTCGTTGGGGATTTCCTGGCAAAAATCGTCGTATTATTCTCCGAGTACCTATGAAAGAGATTCAGTCCATCAGAATAATAAAAGGAGTTAAAGAAGGGGGTATTTTGACTCGTACCCTTACTTATTATAGTATGGTTTATATGGAAACCATAGAACAGGGGTTTATTCCCTTGACTCGTATTGAAGATAATTTGACTCCACCAGAAATTGCACAAAAAGCTGGAGAATTAGCCATATTCTTGGGTGTACCACTTTTGTATTGACGAAAATTTGACTCTACTAGAAATTTCACAAAAAGCTGCAGAATTGTCCTATTTCTTTCGTGTACCGATTGAAATATTTTGAAAAAAAAAAAGTTTCTTTTCCTTAAGAAAGCATTCATTTTTCAGTTCATTTTTTTTTTTCAAAATATTTCAATTTTTATAGATGGGACGTTCTTTGGTTTCGAAATCCGACTATAATATTTATTACCCGAAGTGCTCTTTCGTGTATTCATCAAAAGGGGTAATTGCTTCGAGTTTTAGCAATTGATATTTTTTGAAACAATATTTTTTTTCTTCATTCGAAATGACAGTGGATTCTTTCGATTTCTTATTCGATTTCTGTATTTTTTCTAAATTCAACAAGGCAAGGACTAACTCCCCAATTGCAAGTAAAAAAACGCGGGAATAGATTTTATATTTTTATATAAGCTCTATGACTTGTAATAGAACTTATGCTTGATAGAAAGATTATTATCATATAGAGTTGACGAATGAGGTGAAGTTGAGTTCATTAAAGACGAAAAATGGCAAAAAAGAAAGCATTCATTCCCCTTCTATATCTTACATCTATAGTCTTTTTGCCCTGGTGTATCTCTTTCACATTTAAGAAATGTCTGGAATCTTGGTTTATTAATAGGTGGAATACTAGTCAATCCGAAATTTTCTGGAATGATATTCAAGAAAAGAGTATTCTAAAAAAATTCATAGAATTTGAAGAACTGTTTTTATTAGATGAAATGTTAAAGGAATACCCGGAAACACGTCTACAAAATCTTCGTACTGGAATTTACAAAGAAACCATCCAATTAATCAAAACGCACAACGAAGATCGTATCCATACGATTTTCCACTTCTCGACAAATCTAATCTGTTTCTTTATTCTAAGTGGTTATTCTATTCTAGGTAATCAAAAACTTGTTATTCTTAACTCTTGGGTTCAAGAATTTCTATATAACTTAAGTGACACAATAAAAGCTTTTTCAATTATTCTATTAACTGATTTATGTATAGGATTCCATTCAACCCATGGTTGGGAACTAATGATTGGTTCTGTCTATAAAGATTTTGGATTTGCTCAGAATGATCAAATTATATCTGGTCTTGTTTCCACTTTTCCAGTCATTTTAGATACAATTTTTAAATATTGGATTTTCCGTTATTTAAATCGCGTATCTCCGTCACTTGTAGTGATTTATCATTCAATGAATGACTGACTGAAAAAACGATCCACTGATCCAATTTTAAAGCTTGTTATTTTTTTTGTATAAAAGCTAAACGTAAAAAAAATTACTTTTCCCTTCTTTTTACCCCCCCTTAAAAGGGGTTCTTTTTATATTCCAGGAAACTTTTTTTAATAAATAGCAGAATCATGGATAGGGAACTAGGCCAGTGACCTACCTAATCTTATTGTAGAAATTTTCAGGATCAATGATTAGACCATGCAAACTAGAAATGCTTTTTCTTGGATAAAGGAAGAGATTATTCGATCCATTTCCATATCAATCATGATATATATAATAACTCGAGCACCCATTTCAAATGCATATCCTATTTTTGCACAGCAGGGTTATGAAAATCCGCGAGAAGCAACCGGCCGTATTGTATGTGCCAATTGCCATTTAGCTAATAAGCCCGTGGATATTGAGGTTCCACAAGCGGTACTTCCTGATACTGTATTTGAAGCAGTTGTTCGAATTCCGTATGATATGCAAATGAAACAAGTTCTTGCTAATGGTAAAAAAGGGGCTTTGAATGTGGGGGCTGTTCTTATTTTACCGGAAGGTTTTGAATTGGCCCCCTCTGATCGTATTTCTCCTGAGATTAAAGAAAAGATAGGTAATCTATCTTTTCAAAACTATCGCCCCCAAAAAAAAAATATTCTTGTGGTAGGCCCCGTTTCTGGTAAGAAATATAATGAAATCACCTTTCCTATTCTTTCCCCAGATCCCGCTACTAATAAAGATGTTCATTTCTTAAAATATCCTATATACGTAGGCGGGAACAGGGGAAGGGGTCAGATTTATCTCGACGGGAGCAAGAGTAATAATAATGTTTATAATGCTACAACAGCAGGTATGGTAAAAAAAATCATACGAAAAGAAAAAGGGGGGTACGAAATAACTATAGTGGATGCATTGGATGGACGTGAAGTGATTGATATTATACCTTCAGGACCAGAACTTCTTGTTTCAGAAGGTGAATCTATCAAACTTGATCAACCATTAACGAGTAATCCTAATGTGGGTGGATTTGGTCAGGGGGATGCGGAAATAGTACTTCAAGATCCGTTACGTGTCCAAGGTCTCTTGTTCTTCTTGGCATCCATTATTTTGGCACAAATCTTCTTAGTTCTTAAGAAAAAACAATTTGAGAAGGTTCAATTGTCCGAAATAAATTTCTAGGCCCGCGGATTTATCAACATATTAAACTCGTAAAAAGAACTAAACTTTTGTTGATAATTTATAGAATTCTATTCTGTATAATAAAAAAAAATTATGAAACGACCTTTGCTTCTTTCTAGTTTTTTTTCTACCATGTTTAGAGAATTCCTTGTACCGTAATACAAGTCAGTTATAGTATGTATATTGTCAAAAAGACTTTTTGACTTTGTTTTTTTTTTTTTTTCAGATTTCCATGTTCTAGAATAGAAATCTTTTTCTATTGTAATAGAAGAAAATTCGATTCGATACTAAACATAAAATATATAGACAGAAAATTTGATTTTTATATAGGCATATAATTTTAATCAAAGTAGAAATTCAAATGGGTAAAACGGAATTCTAGGAGGGATTATTTGTCTTTTCCTAGAGTCCGATTCCTATTCATTCTTGCTTGTGTCGAAATAGAAATATTCTACAAAATATTAATAGAATAATACTTTTTAATCGACTTCCTGACAATAATCCTAGTCTTAGCTTAGTTTCTATTTTTTCCAACTTAGAACCTTTATGACATATAATATTTTATTTAATTTATTGCATATAATAAATAGTAGTGGAAAAAAAAAAAGAGAGGGAATTGGGGAATTTGATTAACCAAATACAATTTCTTCAATTAACTTGTTTATATAAAAAAAAAGAATTCAATCATGATTCGATACCATTAGATACTAAAATAAAAATAGATTTAGATCTTTTAGATCTAGAGTAAGATTCTATTAGTATAGAAAAGGCTCGATTCACATGATATTTGATCGGTAGAATAGATAGATATATCTATATCTATTAAAATTTAAAATAAAATACAATAAATTACAATATAATACAATTTGTATTGCGCCACCTAGAAGAAGTAAATTTAGTGATTCTTTCTTCTTTTTTTTTTTCTTTCAACTTAAAATAAAAAGTATGGACAGATATTATTCAGGAAAAAATGTTTTGAATAAATTAATGAAGTTCATTTTTCAAAAACATCATAAAAAAATGAAATGGAGTTTTTCGAAACATCAGAAAAAATTATCCATTTAGTCATTTATACGAATAAAAAATATTATGATTATTAAGAACTCAACGGGACCCCCTCGAATTCGTCAAAGAAAGAGTGGATCCCTGTTGAGTTCTTACGCTTTCATTTCTAAAACTTAATTAATACGATTATTACAGGGATGAGCCCAATCCGGAATATGAACCATAAAAGAAAATACCAATTAAACCGATCACAGGAATACCAGTTACAGTACCTATT